CCTATTTGAATTTTTTTTTTGAGTCCGGTTGCGAAGTCTGAATAGTAAATAGTAGGTATGAATCATAGTTCAAATATTTCTTTTCTTGATCTATTCTATATATTCCGTGCTCCAGATACTAGAATAAATATCCGACGAGGTAGAATCATCTTGATAGAGATGACAGGCCCATTTTCTGTATTATCAATAGGATCAATTATAACAAGTCACACACTCATATTCCGGAAATACCGAAACAAATAAATCTCACGGTCGAACTACCAGAATGGTCTAGAAATCCGAGTCTTTCTTAAGTAAAGTAATTTTTTTGATTGAAAAACTAGGACTTTATAGTTCTTATGAACCTAACTCATTGAAATTCCATCCAGTAAAACGGAAGAATTATAAATTTCCAAAATAATAGATAGGAATATCGCAAATAGAGCCATTGCGACCCCCATAAGTGGTGTAGTCCCCCAGCCCGGTGCTACTTTACCATATTCCGAATTCAATGGTTTCAATAAATTCCCTACAGTAGTTCGTCTTGGCCCAGATCTAGAACTACCCTCAACGGTTTGTGTAGCCATAAAATACTATTCCTTGGTTGAGATCTGTTGACTTTGTATACCATTCCGTTGTAGTTGTAAATAAACGATCTTATCGTAGATCCATTGTGATCTTGAAATTATCTAAAAATGGAAACAGCAACCCTAGTCGCCATCTCCATATCTGGTTTACTTGTAAGCTTTACTGGGTACGCCTTATATACCGCTTTTGGGCAACCCTCTCAACAACTAAGAGATCCATTCGAAGAACACGGGGACTAGTTGAAGTAATGAGTCTCCCATATTGGGAGGCTCATTACTTCAATTGAGATAATGAAAAATTATTTCATTTTTTTAGTTTTAGTCGGAACCTTAGGCGGTTCTCGAAAAAAGATAGCGAAAAAAATTATCCCTAAAGTCGAGACTAAAAGGAATGTATAAACCAATGCTTCCATAGATTCGATCGTGGTTTACAATTATAGCTTCCACACCTATTCATTTGGGATCATTTACCATATAAAGAAAAGTAAAGAGTCAAAGAAAAAATGGTGATTCAAATCAAGATTTCTCCGGTACCTTATGTCAAATCAAAAAAAAATAGAGGCGAAAGATACCAGAGCAATGTTGTATCAGACTACTTGTCTCCTTGTAGTTGGATCCCCAAGTTTTTGAAATGCTCCAAATTCCACTTGAGCATCCAAATCTGGATCAATACCAGCAAAAACATCTCTGAACAAGGTTCTAGCACCATGCCAAATGTGTCCAAAAAAGAAGAGCAAAGCAAACGTAGCATGCCCAAAAGTGAACCAACCCCTTGGACTGCTACGAAAAACACCATCGGATTTCAAAGTAGCCCGATCTAATTCAAAAATTTCACCTAATTGGGCACGTCTAGCGTATTTTTTTACAGTAGCAGGATCACCATAACTAACTCCATTGAGTTCACCACCATAGAACTCGACAGTTACACCTACTTGTTCAACACTATACTTTGATTCTGCCCTTCTAAAAGGAACATCGGCTCTCACAATTCCGTCTCCATCTACTAAAACTACCGGAAATGTTTCAAAAAAAGTAGGCATACGACGTACAAAAAGCTCGCGCCCTTCTTTATCTCTAAAGACGGGGTGTCCTAACCATCCAATAGCTATTCCATCCCCGTTGTCCATTGAGCCTGCTCTGAATAATCCCCCTTTTGCCGGATTATTACCAATGTAATCATAAAAAGCTAATTTTTCGGGAATTTTAGACCAAGCTTCCGATAAACTCAGATTTTCGGCTAGTCCGGCGCTAACTCTTCGATATATTTCTTGCTGAAAGTATCCCTGATCCCACTGATAACGAGTGGGACCAAATAATTCGATTGGGGTAGTTGCTGAACCATACCACATAGTTCCAGCAACAACGAAAGCTGCAAAAAAAACAGCAGCGATACTACTAGAAAGTACAGTTTCAATATTTCCCATACGTAATCCTTTGTATAGACGTTGAGGCGGACGGACACTAAGATGGAATAGACCTGCTAATATGCCCAATGTACCCGCTGCAATATGATGAGAGGCTATTCCTCCCGGAACAAAAGGATCAAAACCTTCCGCGCCCCACGCTGGATTTACAGATTGTACTTTTCCAGTTAGTCCATAAGGATCGGACACCCATATTCCAGGACCATACAAACCTGTTACATGAAATGCGCCAAAGCCAAAGCAAGCCACCCCTGAGAGAAATAAATGAATTCCAAAGATCTTGGGCAAATCCAAAGAAGGTTTTCCCGTACGCTCATCACAGAATATTTCTAGATCCCAATACACCCAATGCCAGATAGCTGCCAAGAAGCACAAGCCAGAAAACACAATATGTGCCCCTGCAACACCTTCATAACTCCAAATACCCGGATTCGTTATAGTTCCTCCTGAAATACTCCAACCACCCCACGAATTGGTTATTCCTAAACGAGTCATGAAGGGTATAACGAACATACCTTGTCTCCACATTGGATCAAGAACAGGGTCAGAGGGATCAAAAACCGCTAATTCGTATAGAGCCATCGAACCGGCCCAACCAGAAACTAGAGCTGTATGCATTATATGGACAGAAAGCAATCGACCGGGATCATTCAATACGACAGTATGAACACGATACCAAGGCAAACCCATGGAAATACCCCTTTATCAAAGATAAATAGACACTATGTCACCTTATTTTATCGCATTGGAAAGGACTATACTATGTACCTAAGTACCTAACCTTTTCAGCGGATTCTGTATGAGAAAGAGTTAATATTTATTCCGTTCCATTGAAAATAACGGAACAATTCTGTTCATAAGAACAAAGAGAAGCAGATCTATTCTATACCCGATAAGTACCAATACGCAATGGGAGAATTGGTCCCATTTTGTGGGAACGAATGCATAGATACTTGTTTATCATTCGAACGATCGATTGCTCCGTTCGTTAAAATTTTTCTTTATTCATTCTATCTTACTCTATAAACCTTCCAATCAATCTATCTAGAAAATAGAATAAACAGAAAAAAGGATGAAGACAATAAACCCATTGTTACGTTTCCATATTAAAGTGAAGTATAGTACTTAATTTTTTTTTTCTTTAATTTAATGCCCATTGGTGTTCCAAAAGTACCTTTTCGGAGTCCTGGAGAGGAAGATGCAGTTTGGGTTGACGTATAGTGCGACTTGTCAGACATATTGGGTCATATGGGATTTACCCGTTCTCTCCCCCGATCGAGATATCCTCTGTTTCGCCCAAAAAATATTGTATTGAGATTGAGTGAACCATCAATCATTTGGAGCGTGAAGTACAATTAGATCAATTTATATTGGGTATCAATATTATCAATTAGAAGAATTTATGGTTGACTTGGACTGATAAAATAAAGTCTCCAGGCTCCGCTCAGAAAATACCAAATTGGTAACAAATTGATAATATATGTACGATTACCACTTATATCATAAACGATTCTTATACTTACTATAGGAGCGATCTCAAACTGCCAACCAATGGAGTAGTATGATGAATACATCGAATAGTTTGGAGAAGACATGAAACAAATTGAAAAAGAAGTCGTAACAAAAAAAAGTGGTACTGAGATCATTTGCCCTATATGTACAAATAGAATTCGGGCAGATCTTTTCCCGGAGTAGAACAAAGATGAACCTAAAAAAATTGAAAGGGCCCATTCAGTAACAATAAAATGACATCGTGATTTGAATCTCGATGAAACAATACATCAATGAGAGGTTAGTTCAATAAGTTCAGTAAATTCTTTTTTTTTATAGGTAAGGGAACAAAAACTCATCTTATGTTTTTTGAAAAATAGAAGAAGAAAACCCCCTTCATTAGAAAAACAAAAACCTGTTACAGAAAAAAAAAAGAAATAGAACTGGAATCGACACATTGATTCTTTTTTTTTCGCAATTTTATTTTTTGAACCGTATGCATCCAAAGGTGCACGTACGGTTCCTAAGGGAACCAATTTTGTCCTAATCAACCGACTTTATCGAGAAAGATTACTTTTTTTAGGACAAGAAGTTGATAGCGAGATCTCGAATCAACTTGTTGGTCTCATGGTATATCTCAGTATAGAAGATGATACTAGGGATCTTTATTTATTTATAAACTCTCCCGGCGGATGGGTAATACCAGGAATAGCCATTTATGATACTATGCAATTTGTGCCACCCGATGTGCATACAATATGCATGGGATTAGCCGCTTCAATGGGATCTTTCATTCTGGTCGGAGGAGAAATTACCAAACGTCTAGCATTCCCTCACGCTTGGCGCCAATGAGTTTTTTTATTTGAAAAAAAAAAGGAAGACTATGCCTTCCCATATTGAATATGAATAATAAGTAATAATAGCATGGCACTTCGAGTTCGATATGAGCAAACCATTATTGTTTTTTTCATAACATGAGATTTTATGTCGAGATAGTAGTATGAAACAGAGGTCATTTCGGATTTGATCTTATGTGTCGGGGGTACATTTCAGCGTCACAAACCATTCTTTTCCACACCAGAATTTTCTTTCTGATATTTATGTTATGAAAGAAAAAGTACAAAAATGAAAAAAAAAAAGATCATTTTTTTCCTTATTTGATCGTATCAGAAAGGAACTTTGGGATTGCTAAATCACAGACAAAATAAATATATAAAGCAACAGAACCATCATAGTATTTTTTTTACTCCTATGAAAGGAAGGGTGGTAAATGGATCATTCAACGATCTGGATCGGATGGATTCTATTTCTTTCTTCAATAGAATAGAAGAGAAGAAAAAGAAAAAGTAAATTCCATTGTAGAGCCGTATGCACAAAAGATGCCTGTACGGTTGTACAATTCTATTTTTTTTCTTATATTTTTTTTATCCCTTACTTTAGCCCAATCATGCAAGATAGAAGAACCGTTCATGATGTTATATCAATATCATCAGGGTTATGATTCACCAACCTGCTAGTTCTTTTTATGAAGCACAAGCAGGCGAATTTATCCTGGAAGCGGAAGAACTACTGAAACTTCGCGAAACCCTCACAAAGGTTTATGTACAAAGAACGGGTAATCCTTTATGGGTTGTATCCGAAGACATGGAAAGAGATGTTTTTATGTCAGCAACAGAAGCCCAAGTTCATGGCATTGTTGATCTTGTAGCGGTCGAAAATGAAAATACTAGGGATTTCATGTAAATCCATTTCAAACCATAATTCGAATTTTCTGCGATTTGATATTGAATAGAAAAAAAAATTCATGATCATCAATCATCAGGTTAAGATCGATCTAAACCAACCCATCCCATTCTAGAATTCTATATATACATACGACATGCCAACTATTAAACAACTTATTAGAAACACAAGACAGCCAATAAGAAATGTCACGAAATCCCCCGCTCTTAGAGGATGTCCTCAGCGTCGAGGAACATGCACTAGGGTGTATGTGCGACTCGTTCAGATCATGAGTTCGAACAAATGAGACAATTTTACAGTATCAATGACCAGTACCAATGAATAGGATAGATAGAGAAGATCTATCATATACCTATATTGTGTTTGGAATTTATGGTTTACATTGGTGCAAATCCAATCACCTAGATTTGAGATGAAAAGCAATTCCCCATTGGGGGCAAATGGTTATCCATTAAGCGGAGGAAATGGTATTATAAGAAGCAAAAAGGTTATACTCCTATTCTTGAAAGAACGGACTAACAGGGTCAGCTACCTAGCCAACTTTCATAATTAAATGCCGTCACTGTATGGATAACTCTTATTGTGAAAAGAACTATTACTGTATAATTGATGGGTAGAGCCAAAGAGTGTGAACTATACAAGTTAACAATAACATTTGATAAAATGAAAGAAGAGGCTCCGGTGTATAGAGAGGACCTCACCGTTTAAAAAAAAAAGTAACCATAGAAACGATGGAACCCACTATTTTTTTTATTTGGTATCGTTAGAATTTCTTATTTCCAGGTGAAATGCCTGGAAGGAATAAAAAATCGTGGTTGGGGAAAGTCATAGTAGCAAAAGCCATTGGAATTTATATTTTATATATCGGAATAATCCGTTTTGTTATTAATTGACGGGGGGTAAAGGATGACTGAAAGAAGAGAAATCAATTAGTTATTCATTAAGGTTTAATTTGATTCAATGACCAGAGTTAGACGAGGATATACAGCTCGGAAACGTCGAACAAAAATTCGTTTATTTGCATCAACCTTTATTGGGGCTCATTCAAGACTTACTCGAACGACTACTCAACAGAAAATGAGAGCTTTGGTTTCCTCTCATCGAGATAGAGGCAGGCAAAAGAGGGATTTTCGTAGTTTGTGGATCACTCGAATAAATGCAGTAATTCGTGAGAATAAGGTATTCTATAATTATAGTAGATTAATACCAAATCTGTACAAGAAGCAATTGCTTCTTAATCGTAAAATACTTGCGCAAATATCTATATCAAATAAGAATTGTCTTTACATGATTTCCAATAAGATTATCAAATAAAGGATATGATATTATAAAATATAATACAGAAATGATTGAAATTGAAACAGAATTCCCCGGAGAATGAACTCCGGGAAGATAGAATAAAAAAAATTAAGTAAGATAAGTAGTAGGAATGAACGAACATGTTTCAATAAAAAAAAAAGATTTCTTCTTCCCCCATTTGTTATTTCTTATAACACAAGAAAAAAATCGGGATTCTAGGCCTTTTGAACAAAACATCAATCTGAGCTTGAGTTCCGATTGGAGTTTTGAGTCAATTGAGGAGTGTGTTTATTTATTTCTGGTTCTAGGACCAGTAGTTCTGGGGATCGACTCGGCTCTCTCAAATTGTTTCTCATTATTAAGAAAAGGTAACAAAGATAAAATACGAGCTTGTTTTATAGCAATAGTAATTAATCGTTGTTGTTTCAAGGTCAATTTATTCACCCGTCTAGATAATATTTTTCCTTGTTCACTAATAAATCGACTAATTAAACTCATGTTTCTATAATCGATTCGATCCCCCGATCCAATTGGGGACAAACGCCTACGAAAGGATCGCTTGTATTTACGAAAAGGTTGCTTGGATTTATCCATGGTTTATTCCTTATCTCTAAAATTCTATTTCTTTATTCATTTCAGATCTGACCGAAATAGGCTTTGATTCGCATCGTTTATATTATACATATCATATATAATACACATCATATGTATAGTATATATATATATATATATGAAAATTAAATCGGGTTTGATTTGTATTGTATATATTATGTATATTATATATGTTATATTATATGTGTTAAGTTAAATATGTTTTGTGTTAAGTTAAATATGTTTATGTTAAGTTAAATATTTTTAACTTAAATATGTTATATTATATATGTTAAGTTAAATATGTTTATGTTAAGTTAAATATGTTAACTTAAATATGTTAAGTTCTTCCTCTTCCTGTTCCTTGGAAAGATCGCGCACACGTTCCGTTCCATCTATTTCTTTATTTCCCCATGAATCGTATGCTTGTGACAATAGTGACAAAATTTTCTCAATTCTAATCGACTGGATGTATTGTGTCGATTCTTTTGAGTAATATATCTAGAAATACCCGGCTTTTCTTTATTGACACCATTTCGGACACAACTGGTACATTCCAAAATAACTCTGACTCTGACATCTTTACCCTTGGCCATGAACCCCCTTTTGATTTGGATCGACTTAACTTCTTCTATTTTCGACCCGAACTGAAGAAGAATAAAAGAACAAAAAAATAAATAAGAAAATCAATAGAAGTTACTAACTTGAAATTAAATTTTCATTTCTAAAGCTAAAGATTTCGTTGTGTTGTATGTGTTGTAATTATATAATTACAATTAATATTAATAGAGTAATAGTAATAATTAATAATAAAGTAATAATTAAGTAATACAATTTCTTTCTAACTATCAATTATTCCTATCTTAAATCCCAATATTTCATTTAAGTATCTTCTTTCTATGCTATGATTTCGTGGATCCTGCCCTAGATCTGGATACACATTTCCATTTCTGTTCCCCAAAATTCGATCTTAGATTCACCAGATTTTTGTCGAGGTTCAATACAATACACTTTTTCTTTTTCTTTCCTTCCTATCCTCCTATCCTAAAGAACTGAAAAAAAAAGGAAGGGGCGAAATTTTAGTCACGTCACGTAGAATTGTATCCCTAATTTTCTTCATTTCTTCGCATCTTCATTTCTTCGCATATTAATAACTAGAATGAAAAAAAAGGGAATGACAAGGCATCTGGGAATAAACGATTAATTTCTATCAATAGACCTGCTAAAGACCCAAACCATAGAGTAGTTAGCACAGGTGCCACGGAAAGATATGTTTTTATATCTCGCATTGAAAATCCTCCTTCTTTATTGTAATACATATATGTATGGTCAGATGTTGTAGTTCAAGATCATTTGTATTTTTTTTACTTTACGCGGAATTCCTAACTAAAATAGATATGTACAATGAACCAATAGATGAGATTTTCCTGTCCCTAAAAAAGAAAAAGATGACCCCTTCTTCCTGAGCATTTCCGATAAATTTTTATTATTTTTTTTATACGATACACCGATAAGATAAATTTTAATTTTTTTTTATACGTTAGGTTTCAGATGTATAAAATTCTTTTATTATATGAAACCAAAGAAATGACAAGAAAATTGTATATAGATAGAGGGGAAAATAACAATGTGGAAAACAAGACAGGGATTTTGTACAATGACACTGTACAAGAACTTTAAAAAGGGATGTAGCGCAGCTTGGTAGCGCGTTTGTTTTGGGTACAAAATGTCACGGGTTCAAATCCTGTCATCCCTACCTATTACTTCTCTTATGGGCAGTAACGAGGGATTAATTAAGATCGATTGAAATTGGACATAATCTTTCATTTTTGCATGCTATACGTATGCAAGATATGTTTGGGGGTAAAAAAACCTTTTCTTTACACTACAGTCGTATCTCCTGTAATAAGAAAGCGCTCTTAGTTCAGTTCGGTAGAACGCGGGTCTCCAAAACCCGATGTCGTGGGTTCAAATCCTGCAGAGCGTGATTCCGTTTATGTTATGTCGAATCACAATAAAAAAACTTAACAAAAAAAAGTTTAATTGAAACTTGAATTTGACCTCCCGCAGGGAGGAGGTCAATCAAAAAAAATAAATGTTACTCAATCAAAGGTCCAACTGATCACCACGTCTGTATTGTAAATATGCAGTTACGAATAATCCCGCCAAAGTAATAGGAATTAGACCTAAGACGATTCCAAATAGAAAAACTTCAATCATTTCGGTTTTTTGAGGGGATAAAAAGATGGGTAAGATCTATCCCTAAATATTAATCTGAATTATCCGTGAATCTCAATAACCAAGAATTGGCAATTGATGTGGAAAGGAACCATGGAACACCTGGAATCTCAGAGAAATATTCATTTTTATGAATTGTTCATTCAATTCATTTCAAATAAGTCGTATCTTATTCAAACCAATCAATAGAGCTGGGGTTATAGTTAAAGCAGCCAGTAGAAAACCGAAATAACTAGTTATAGTAGGCATGAAAGAGCTAAATTAGATATGTTCTTTTGTTACATATGTTGATAAAACACTTACCTAAGTTTCAATTTTCCCAGATACAACAGTAACGGTAAGAAAAAACCAATTGACAGGATTAGTTTAGTTCAATTGAAAGTTCTTGATTCATCAGCTGTGACATCGATCGGTCCTGTGATTCCGAATCGACAGATTCATTGTGCAATTCGTGAGTTGAGTAAAGTAATAGTAATAAGAACTGTGTCGTGTAACTTCATTCAAAAATGAAATTATATTTAAGTAATTTTGGAATAAAATAAAAAAATGGGATTTGAAAAGAACTTCAATTTTGATCATTTCTTTTCTTTTTCAATAAAAAGGATCTAATCCATTTTGGGGCGAACGACCTGATATTACCTTTTACTT